GGTGCGAAGAACCCCGGAGGTGACTGCAATGAGCAGAAATCTCACTCACCGGCCTAAACGACGAGCAAACACTCGAACGTGAGAGCAAGGGATCACCCGACGAATGGACGAGCTCCAAGGAGGGAGGAGAGAGGAAGGCAAGAACCATGCTTTCAGAGAAGTGGCGGTCTTAATCTTATCTGAACTGCGAGAATAACTGACTAAGCCGTGCCATAAGGGGTCATTCTCCAAACGGGACGGGGCCAAGCCTTTAGGTTGTTTAAGTAGGTTGGGTGACAGATCGGCCATAGGAGTACTCCGGGATATAAACCAGGGCAACAAATGTCGAGCATACGACGATGCCGCCCCTTTTCATTTCGTGGAAGCCCCCGGCAGAGGAAAGGGCTGTAGGTGATGGTGCGTTCTGCTTCTTATCTAGAGAGGGGCAGGGGCGCTGAAATCGTTCCTATTGGGTCGTGCATGGCAGCTGGTATAGATGAATAAAGGCGGGCCGCTTGAACTGAACGGGACCTATTCTCAACATAGGCGGCAAGGCTGAATAGGAAAGTGGCCGAGCTGACTGATGAGAGCCTTTTTCTAAAGGCTAAAAAAAAGGCTCTCATGTTTTTTCTAACATGGCTGGCTACATACAAGTATAGCCAAATCAAGATGAGACGGGGCGGACGGTCAGAGGCCGCAGCGGGACTACCATCGGAAAGCCCGCCCCCGATAGCTAACATAGAAAGAGATTCCCGGATAGCAGTAGTCTCTATGTGAATCTCTTCCCGACCGGGCTAGCCCGAATCGGGCCACCACTTGGGATGGGAATGGCTCACATGCATCATTTGATGAAAGCACTCCAGTCCAGTCGCCTCCTCGAAGTGGCTTGTCAACCACGCTTTCCCTCCCTCAAAAGAATGCTCCTCACCAAATGCCCTTCCTTGGGTTGGGGCAAGACAGCAATGAGTAGTTCGCTTCAGGACTCCACCCCCTCGCGAGCAGGATGCCGGCCGAGATAGAGCTGGGAGCCAACCTATACTTTCCTGGGGCTTGCCTTGCCCCAACATCGAAATAAAAGGCGGGCGCCGAAAAGGAACCAGCCCAGCCTCTTCAAGAAAGCTTTGCTTGGTAGGCGCTGCCTACTCACTCGAACAATGCCCTGAACACGAAAGTGTGCAGTTCCGCCCCCTTCTACCATGCTGAGTCATAGGCAGCGCCTCGGAAAGCACGGACGAGCCACATGCAGGGAAACTTGCACGTGTGGTTCTGGCCGGAGACCCCGGTATACTGTACTAATATGTGTAGGTCCCCGTAATTCGAGTGAGATTGTCATGGCGCAAAAGCAGATATGGTCCGGTATTCCCTTGTTTCCTGTATTGGTTATGTTCTTCATTTCTTGTCTAGCAGAAACTAATCGAGCTCCGTTTGATCTCCCAGAAGCGGAAGCTGAATCAGTTGCAGGCTATAATGTAGAATATGCGCGGGATGCGATCCTTAATAGTCCACTGTTGGCGGAAGCCAATGTCCCGGGGTCCCGGGGACTCATTCTGACTGAAACAAGGGGTGGGTCTTTACCAACTAAAAACTATTCGATTTTAGCGAAGCCAAAAAACGTGAGCGCCTAGCGTGAGCCTTATTGAAAAGGCCCCTGACTATAGATAGGGCGTTAGCGCTTTACTAATAGAATAGTTAGGCCTTTTCTTGCCTGTTTAGTAAAGTCACGCTTTTCATTTTGATAGGAGTAGGTGCTTTTTCTTTTTTGGGCAGGGCACTCTTCATTCTTCATTCGAAACTAATGAATGTCGGGTCGGGGCTTTCTGCCCTGTTATCAAAAAAGGAGTTGGGTAAAGCAACCTCCCTCCTTGGACGAGCACGGGGCTTAGTCAAGTAGAACCGGGTTGCGTTGCTTGATGCTCCGATCGAAAACAAATCAGTGGGGCCATGCCGGTACGACTGAATATGCGTTAGAAAGGTCAATCCCTGCCCTACGACACCAAAAAAAACCGGGCCGAACTTCTAACAGCCCGCCCGCTTCCATAGAACAATATCGTGGCAACGTAGACCTAAGTGGTCATATTGGATCCTTGGGAACCATCACAAGTATGGCCGGCCTATATTTGAACGAGAATGCCGTGTCGTCCAGCGGAGCCTAGAAGAAGGTGACTCGGAGCCTAGAAGAAGGTGACTCGCGCAGACAGCTGACTCCTTTTCAATAGAAAGGAATAGCCAAACCAACCCAGCTGGCTGGTCAATCTCAGAGATCTTATCGGCCGGCAAACCGGAGACGGACGACCACGGTCCCGTCCTTACCAGCACCGGAGGTGTACTAATCAATGAAGCCCCTAAACCTACTTTCGTTTCTGACAAAATCAACCAAGCCTAACCGGTCACGACATCTTGTTGATATTGATTGAGTTTGAGGGACTTTCGCTGACTGAATCCATCCATAAACCTAGACCCCGGTAACCTTCGTAACCAAAGCGTCACGACAACATCCAAAGGTGACCTTTGGATTCTTAAGTAGGGGGGCAAGGAGGAGCACGTAGGAATGCCGACCACTACATAAGCCGCCATCAGTCCAGGAGAGAAAGCGAGCAGCACCTTGTATAGGTTGGGCGGAGCTTGAAGAAGCGAGCCCCTTTCAGAGAAAGCCATTGCGCGCTAGCCTAGCTAGCTAACTTCAGCTGGCTGTTATCTTAGTTGTAGCGCGCCTTCCCTCCTTCTCTCACTTCGGAAAGATTTAGCAGTTTTTTTCTTATGATGACCTGGTCGAGAGAGTACGATACATCGGTGTAAAAGATGGAGTGGGAGATGTGCATAGGAAAGATCAGTAGCCGGCTTGAGTCTTCCTGCTATCGATGGAAAGAGTCAAGCTGTAGTCCCTCTCATGGGCTTCGAAGCGTATTTAGACATCGAGAAATCCCCTAAGGAGAAGGGATGGGGTAGGAAGCATGAGGTAGAATCTTTCAAGGAGCTTGGGTAGGCATTTTCATGAACCATCCCCAACGTGCCTTAAAATGCGCGCTAGAAGGTTCGATGCTGAATGACCTCTTTGTGAACTGGAAAGCAGCTCTTTCGCAGGGATACTCTCCGACCTGTCGAGGTGAAATGCAGAAGAAGGGACTGAAGCACAGTGGTAGGCTTCCCAGGGAGAAAAGATGGGAATCAGGCTTTTTTTTGAGTGTTAGAGGCTTCATTGAGAAGTGAAGTTCTTTCAATCCCGCATTGGGTAAGCCTTCCATAAGGACTCCCTTAGACCTACTTTTCTTCTTCCGAAGAGCTACTCTTTCTCGAGTGATCCGGCCCCCACTGGCAGTTGAGGCTGGAGAGAGAAGGGGAGAAAGATAGGTAGAAGTTCAAGTTTCAACTGAATCCATGAAAAGAATAATTGAAGTAAGATCAATGGAACAAGATATCTTTTCCCGCTTATCAAACGAAGTCTACTATTTACCTTACCCGAATGCCGCGGTCAAGCTCTTTCGTCGACCCTTTAGCTAGCCCAGTGAGATGCCCAAGATCAAAGAAGAAAGCACTACTTCATGGGAAGTTGCCAAAAGTCAGTCCTACGGTCTCCCCACGGAGCTGTAAGGCAGTTCACTCGTAAGGCCTCATTCATCTCTTACCCATCAAAGGCCTCTCTTTGCTGATGGACCTACAAAGTGGCAGAAAAGAATGCACTATGCTCGTATATGTATTGAGGTTGATGCAGATAAAGGGTTGAGGGGCCTCTTCTGCGGTGATCGAAGAAAGCGAGGAAGTCAACCGTCGGTTCCCCCATAGGCACGAAGGCAACCCCCGCCTCACAAAGATTGGGTCTTCCCTACTGCCGGCAGGACCTCGTAGACTTTCTCAAAGATGACCAGCCTGGTCATAAAGAGATATGCCGGGGCGCGCTCGTGGAGCATCATCTGGTTTTGGCTGAAGGGGCCAAAGCAGTCAAGCAAAAGCTGAGAAGCGGAAGTGAAGTAGAGTAGAGGAAAATGAGCAATTTGAGAAAGGAGAGACAAGATGCGCTGCTCCGTGAAGGAAAGGCACTAACAATCAACACCGGATGGGTGACATAGCAGAGCAGCTTTGAGTGAGAGAGGAGAAGAAGGCGGGGAAGGCTTTCTAGGGAGTAGGGGGTGCCAGAAAGAAAGGATTCGGATAGGAATGAAAGGTTTGATAGGCCAGGCTATCACGTCGGGATAAGGCAGGATTCTATCGTCTCATTATACTCCTTCATCTGCAGGTGGTTAAGGTTCAGAATGTCCTCCATTGAAGGGGAAGGTTGAAGAGAATCAAATAGGGCTAGCTCCTCTACTCTAGTAGTGGTATACCCATCCAAATCTCCCTATGATGAACCGATTGAGTGTACCACTCAAAAATGCTCCTCATCTATTTATGTTATGCATGAAAGACCGAAGACTACTAGACCGAAAAAAAGATTGGAGTTCTTTAAGAACTGCCCTCTTAACTGCGGAGGGGGTGTATTCCTTCCTCCCCCACGGGTCTCCTCACCTCTCGGTTCATCTCTCATGCAATTAGAGGATTTCCGATTGATCAAATGGGAGGCTCATCTGGGAAAATAGGCGCATAACATGAAGAGTAGAGGTTATATGTTATATACTTTCGGTTGGATCTGATATTCCTTATATTGGATAGATATACGACTCTAGAAAGTAGGTCTAGTGGAGGAGTTTTCAATAGTCGAATGCTCCTCCCCTCTAAAGAGGAGTAAACCGATGTTGGAATGCTCCCCTATCTCTGAAAAGGGAGCGGTACCTGGATGATCAGTAGACCCCTTTCCCTATCTCTAATCCTTTCTCTCAAGATGGCTCCCTCTCCGACCTCAGGAGTTCTTCCCTCTACCTCCCAACCCACAAGCCCTATTGGATGGCCGCTCATTACTTCGATCACCCAGCCTCACCAGCCGTCGAAAGCTTTCATTTCCCCATCCCATCCCATCCGTAATCCATCCTTCCTGCCATAAGCTTCTGATCTCCTCCTGCCTTTGCCTCTATATCTGGAAGGGCCACCGGCCCAAACGATCGTAGTGGAGGAGGTTCTCGTCAGAAATCAATTTGTATAGCCTTGTCAATAAATATCAACCTGCCCCTAGCCACAAGTAATCCCCTCCTCGAATCAGAAAAATCTCCTGCCCCACCCCCCGAAGGGGCTTATCGTCTGGTGTTGGTTGACCGACTCCGACTGCCTATAAGTTGTTCGCTCGACCAACCTTAAAATCCCTTCTCAAATTAGAAAGCCCGCCTTTTCATTGCAGTTGACTTCAATGACCCCGATCTGCCTGTCCAATCAATATCTCATTCTGACCTGATTAAACCTCAGGCTTTCCGGATCAATCTACTACTGTCTTCCTTCCGAATTCAGATGTTTCCATGAGGGACGACTGGGATCAACTACTCTAATGACGGAGGACCTATTCTGTCCTCCTCCTATTCTTTAATGGGTGGAAAGACCTTGTGATGAAAAAGATGGTACTACGGAGGACGAACCTTAACCACCTAGCATATTGTTATAGCCAGAATCTTCGAAAAAGGCTCGTAAACTCCCCCATAGGTAGGGTTATCAGGGAAAGGAGCGGGGAGGCAAGATATCCTCACTCTAAAAAGATGGTATAGAAATGGATGGGCTAGAAATTGTTCGGAGGAACATAACTGTCTTCTCGCCTTCCTCTGACTCTGATCTTGATCATTCCCCTACATCCCTGAAATTAGGAGATTCAAGTCCATCAAGTCCAGCAAGCACCTATATCCTTCAACCTGGCATCTCTATCTGATGTTGGTCGATCGACCCCCCTCTGCTTTTGTTCACTCCTCCCGAACACCTGGGGACCGTCGAATCGAGTGCTCATTGCTTCGCCCAGGAGTATTGGATGAATCCGAGTCAATTCCTTAATAACCTCGCCTTGAGACCCGTCGGATAGAAGGCCTGCGGATTCAGATTCTGGCCGAGAGCGCCGTTCGCCCGTCGTTGGGACGAGAGACTTTGAATAACCCTTAACTCCTTCTTCATTTATTCTTTCAAGTTCGACCTACCAAAAAAAGGGAAATAAATGAATCTTCACCTCCCTCCCAGCTTTCATTTGGACTGTAGGAAAGAAATGGTACCCTTAGGCAGAGAAGAGAAAAAACAAGACGTATGAGCGGCCTTTCAAGGCATTAGCCGCTTACAAGCAAGAAAAAACCAAGCCAAGCAAGGTCTCCAATTTTGAACAGCCATTGTCAGATAGATTCCTTCTATTGAAAGAGAGGGATTGGGAACATGAAAAGCCCTGACTGAGATTAGATAGGCTATTGATTGAACCGTCCGGATAGCCATATGCTGAACACCTGACGCCTCTATGACAGAAAGGTTAAGGGGAAGAATTCTCGAACTCATCCAGGCTATTCCTTCTATCTTCCTTACCTTCTTCCTTGACTCGTAGGCATACCTTTCTCTATCAAGAAGATGTAAGCATAGTACTGAAGTCGATCCCTTGATTACGGAATCCTTTCCATTTCGGGCAAGCTAGTATGGCATAAGGGAAGTTCTTCCTATTAAGAATCCTACTTCCTTCTCCTCTTTGCTTACTTTGTCTCCTGTAAGTTGACTTAGTGATAAGGGATCTTCTTCATTAAAGGAATGTGGTACAATTTGGACACATAAGGAAGATTTTGCATATATATATAATAGGAATAGAATCGAGTCCCAAAATAGCATTACCAATTGCTTGGATGCGTGTTTGAAAGCCAAGAGATGAATGAACTCTTGCAGTGTGGCTTAACTGGCCTTCCTCTAGATTCAACTTGAAGCGGAAGGCACCCCGTCCTTAGTTAGGCTGGGAAAGCCCATCCTTTTCCTCCCGAAAAGACTGGGTCGATAAACTGGCTTATGAGGGAACGGGCTTATATGTGTCTTAGTTAGTGTAGTCGCAGATGTGAATTCCGGGGTTCTCCATAATCGGCTATAGAGTAGCACTCGATGACAATTCCTGTGTTCAAGACCGATTCTACGTTTAAGTCTCTGCTGACCTCTTTTGCTCAGAAATTTAGGCTAAGCATTAAGCATGTCCCCTACCTGAGTCAAGCTTCATTTTCTCCTTTCCACCTTGAAAGAAGACCAAGCCGACAACGCCCCTTTACTTTACCACGAGCAAGCCTGTTATTAGATTCTCTTGATGCTGGACAGCGGTCACTCTTTCGATGCTGGTAGCACGGGAACCACTGAATAGGAGCGGTTTTCATCTGATCGCTGGCGTTAAGATATAAAGCGCAGTGCAGCCACCCCGACTTCCGTCCTATCCTAATAACAGACCTGGAGAACAGGTAAGCTCCAATACATAGTTCCGTGGTTAGACCGTCAGTGATAATGAGAAGAACCTTCTTCAGGTAACCTCCTCGAGGCACTTTTGGCATCACTACCTCATGGCAAGCTTACTGAGTATCCACCACATCCCTTTCCAAAGATTAATTCTGATTGGTTTTTGCCATGAACTCTCTTGGCAAAGTCAGGATCATCTTGCAATCCACCTTATCAGGTAAGTTACCTAACTGAACTTGAAACTTTGGCTCTGGGTCTGACTGCTTGACTCACCAACCTTCAAGTCTTCCTCCATCAGGTCATCTTCCGGAGCCAAGCCTTCTGAAAGAAAGCGAATAAGAAAACTACGTTGACGAGGTCTGTCCCTTCTCCTGCTTCTTGTGGTCTTTCCCCGCCTTACCTTATGCTGGGTACTTCACCATCAGACCAACCTAATGGTTGCCTTCTCTGCTAATGACTCCATATTTCGGTTGAGCAACACTGGAGATGGTTCAACTACAACCTAGTATTCACTCGTGGGGTAGCTTCGCGTATTAAGATTCCACCGATAAAATGACGATCTCGTCGTAAAACTCTTTTTCCGTTGTTCCTCTTGAACTGAGGTTAAGAAGCATGGTTCGCTGACGTGAGAGGGACCGAACAGGAAAAGCATCTATTTCAGGAAATGAGGTCGGTAGTTGGCCTATGGGTGACATGTGATTGACCCAAGTCGAAAGTCTTTCTCAAGGGCTTAGCTCCCAGGATAACCATAGAAGGGGGTGACTGTCCAAGTCCATTAGCCTTATTGGCTTAGAATGAAGCCCCTCTCGCCTTAGCTTAATGGGACTCTGGCCGTTCACTTAAGCTTCACGACTTCCCTAACTACTACAGAGACTACTGTAGAAGTACTATGAGGAGGACTTTTTCATCATTTACATCATTTATTTACAAGCAACTTGCCTTCTTTTATTAGATCCTTCGACATGGCATGATACATATCCCTTCTTTCGTCCGGTCCAGGGGCGTCCCAGCTCCCTGAAATGAATGTTCTCTTCTACTTGATTATCGTCAATTGCCCGATTCTCCCTCTCATTCGCACAGCCAACTCCCTCTGGAAGCATCGATCCCGGATTGTCTGGCAATTCCATTCTTGCCAGCGATTCGAATTTATTGTATGTACGATAACCCGAAAGTAATCTTCCTATTGCTTGGCATCCCGTATCGTACAGATCATCTGATCGTGGACCACCCTTATACAATACAGTTTCGGAAAGCCTTTAACTTGCCGCAGTTGTAGGAGAGTAGGCGGAGGAAGGTTAACTCACTCACTCAGGAAAAGGGGCTTTAGTTGAATCATTTCCAACCTAACCCTCTATTTCCTCGGATGAGGTCTCGCCTCTTTTATTCGATTTCCTGCTTCGAGTGAGTTCCACCCAATGGTATCCCACCAATCTCTTCCATCTTCCCCCGCAGAATGGCTAAAGAAATATGAGGGTCCGAAGGAGGTTCTGTTCTTTTACACGGTATGAACTCTTGAACTAGAACATCTAATTAAAGCCAATCTCGAGATCAACCTTCCTAAATCGATTTAGAGACCTCACAGATCCCACTCCATCTTTGACACCGCTGATGTAGTAAGGAGTAGATACGATAGCAGATACCAGGAGCAACTATAATATGGATATGGATTTAGAGCTTCACTTCCTATCTGTTTGATCGCCGCGTCCGCGCCTCGACTATTTACACAAGTTCGGTACAGTAACAGCTTTTCTCATCTTTGCCTGCTAGGCAAGAGGATAGCAAGACTATTATACGCGTCATCTCGTGCCTCGGTAATCCTTTAGACTAGATTGAACACGGTAAGATGGCTCACTTGGTTCACTACGCACCTTTTTCAGATCACGCTTTTGCAATGTCCGGGAACAACTGATTTGGCCGACTCAATGCATTACCATAGTAAATGTACTGGTCGTTGGTATTCGGCTCAATCCTTTTGTACTCCAATGGTTAATTTGATCATGGCAAACATGTGGGCGAGTCAAAGTTCTACCCGTTCTAATGAGCCATCCGTCAACTCATGTTCCGATTCCAAGCTAGCATTGTGCGGCGGCTTCCCGCAAGTCCCTACACAATCGCTTGTACACCGGAGCTATAGATGGCCCTTATTTGATCATCTTTCCCATGATTAGTTCCACGAATAGCAATACTTATGGATGATCAGCCAGATTATTAAGTGAAATAAAGGCAGCAGCATAAATAAGAAAAACGGGAATATGGCTTCTTCCGATCCAAGAGTTCGCTCTTCCGGTCAACCAGTTGTCGCACGGTCGAATGCCGAAGCAGAGTGGTAAGGAAGATAGATAGGAAGATTGAACGATCAAAAAGGGGTTGTTGCTTGGCCGGGAATGGATGAGATGCTTTCCGAAAGAATCTCCTTAGATAATATACGCCGTCGGTGCCACAGAATCATTATTAAGCAACAATCGGGTATTCCCTCTGTTGTCACTGGGGCCTTTGCCTAATGGAATAGTTCTTCACTCTCAATAGTTACCTATCTATCGATGACATTTCCCGTTTTGTACTCCTCCTACCAAAACCTAACTTTTGACCGTTTCAGAAGCCATATTCCCGTAGTTCAGTATTAGAGCTAAGATTCTCTACTTCAGTAATTCCCAAAATAGGAATGAAATGAAAGACTGAGGACAGAAGCTGCGGGGTCCTCCGCTATTATTATACCTTTATACCACGGAAACGTCGATGGGATGTGTCTGTGTCCTAGAGCAACATGATGAGACAGGAAGGAAAGAAAGGGCAATTTCTTATCTGAGTCAGAAATTCACTGATTATGAAACTAGGTATTCCCCTCTTGAGAAGACGTGTCTGGCCTTAGTTTGGGCAACCCAAAGGTTGAGACATTACATGCTTGCTTATCCAGTCAAACTACTCGCCAGGATGGATCTCTTGAAGTATCTATTTGAAAAACCTGCATTGACTGGAAGGACTGCTAGGTGGCAATTCATTTTTTCTAAATTGGATATCACCTATGTTACCCAGAAGTCAATCAAGGGACAAGCAGTGGCCGATCACCTGGCTTCGCACCCATTGCCGGATTACGAGCCGCTCAGAACTGATTTTCCCGATGAAGAGATCTTGTTTGCCACGGAAGAAGAAGCGCCTATGTCTGATGAATGGACGATCTATTTGGATGGCGCTATGAATGAAGACGGAAGCGGTGTAGGTGTTGTGCAACTATCGCCAGAGATGACCAGGATCCCATTGGCCTTCAAGTGGAGTTTCCCATGTACGTACGAACAATGTTGCTGAATACGAAGCTTGCATTGCTGGACAGCAGCCCAGCCAGGAGCTATCAGGAAAGCGTTTGCAAGTCATTTATTATTCCTTCTTGGTAATAAGCCTTAGGAGCGGGCAGGGCAAATGGAGATTGGAGAACGAGAGAGAAAAAGCTTATACCATATCATGAGTACTTAGAAAAGCTCATGGACCAGACCAGTTCAAGAAATAAAGTTTGACTATCTCCCGGGGGCGCTGAGCTGAAACCAATTGTGATTGAACAAATAAATGAACCCGCATACTGTTATCAGATTGAAACAGAGCCACAGTCCGATGGGCTCCCCTGGTACACCGACATCATTAAGTACTTCGAGGATCGCACATTCCCTGAGTACGCAACAGCTAATGCCCGACGTACCATCCGAAGGTTAGCTACGCAGGAGTATGTGGGGCATTAGCTGTTTTGTTTCTTACAACAATGTCTTACTGAGGTGTCTTCATGAGTCTGAAGCCCAGAAAGTTTTGAAAGAAATCCATGATTGAATTTTCGGAGCGCATGTAAGTGGGAAAATGATGGCCAAAAAGATTCTAGAGCAAGGATCTTACTAGTCAACGATGGAGACTGATTTCTGCCAATATGTGCAAAGGTGAGGTTTTATTTTAACAATCAATTGCTTGAACAATTGAGGAGCGGAAGCCACCACCCTTCCACATAGAGGGATACTCGACCCTGAATAAAGAGGTTTTGGTTCTATTCGATTGAAAGCGCGACCCACCATGGGAGCTTCAGATGACCATATCAAAAAAAAGAAAAGTCTCTGATCTAGCGAAACATTCACTAGTATACAATTCAGCCCTACTTAGCCCTACCTAAGACGGAGCAGCACTTCCCTAGTCCGTCCGAAGCAGTACCCTTAGCCTGATGATGCTATGGTCTCGAGGCAAGGAGTCGATTGCCTTCCTTACAGGGTTGGGGAGGATGCCAGCGTATAAATTCTTCTATTTGGTGTTTAACCTTTTCTTGCCTTACAGCTAGGTAGTTAAATTCTCTTGCTTTGGAAAGAAAAAAAGTAAAATCAAGTATCTGCTGCAGTGAAAGTCCTTTTTTGAGACTGACTAGAAATATCATAAGAGAAGAAAGGTCGTAGCCTAGTTCGAATGAAAGGTAGGGCACGAGGCTATCCCTGAGTTCACAGGTGTCCTTTCTTATCCCCTTTTCTTCATGAAGATTGGGTGAGTCTTCCGTGACTGGCCTTTCTCTTGTTGTTGTCGAGTGCCTGCAGTTGCACTTCTTTCTTTATGCATCTTTCTCCCATGCTTTCCGTTGGTCAACAACCAACCAAAGCTCTATCTAATTCTTCACGAGTCCTACAGGAAGGACTCTCTTTCTGTCTGTAGGGAATCATTTTCTTGAAATCCATCAATATGTTTGAAAAATTTCCACGCCTCTTTTTATTTGATGAAAATAGTCTGAATTCCAGTGCTACATCTTCTAGAACTCCGAGTCAATCCACGACGATTATTACCAATTCTAGTCTTCAATCGTCCGATACTCAAGGTTCTTATGATGGTATTTTTGAGGATCATCCAGGTCTTAACCCTTCCAGTGAACGTATAGTAGAGCTTCAATCGGATATACGCGAGAAATTGGAGGAGCTTCTGATTAACAAGAGTCCCGAAGATGCTGTGGTTGCGGCCGAAGCTTTACATGGGGAAAGCGACAATATCCCTTTTATGGAGTTCATTTTGAATGATTTGAACACAAAGGGAGTCGAAAGTGATTCCTATAAAGATGCGCTGGCAGCAGTAATGAAGATGGTCCCCAGCCCACTGGAACAATTTGAAATCATCCCATTTTTTCCTATGAAGATAGGAGACTTGTATTTCTCATTCACAAATCCATCTTTGTTTATGCTGCTAACTCTCAGTTTGGTCCTACTTCTGCTTTA